GCACTCAATACAGGTTATTAAAAAATAATTTTGTTTGTCGGGACATGCGGGTGTAAAACCCCTCTATGCGAATTGTGTCGCATTTTGTGCTGACATGAGGGTAAATTTTGTTTTTTCATTTTGTAAATTTACACCCTATGAGAAATGGTATCAGGTAGGAAGCGTGAAATGTTACATTTTTTGCACTTATTTTTCTTGTTTTTGGGGTTTGGCAAGATAACGGGTGCAGTGCATGGGTTTAAACGCCCATGTATTATATTTGTAATTTTTACGGGGGGTAAGGGGGGTTTGTTAAAAGATACCTTTGGTAATTCAATACGTACGTGCGTGCGTGTACGTGTACGTGCGTGTACGTGTACGTACGTGTACGTGCGTGTGGTTGTGAAATTTATTTATGTCCTTCTAGCATTAAAAGTATGCATTACGGGATTTTTATTATGCGGATCAAGGGTACTGACTAATAAGTCCGGCTACAATCAAATTGGACGCGTTCATGCCTTGACGGCTATGCTGAGTCACAGCATCCCTAAAATTAAAAAGATACCAAATGTATTTGATCAGAGACGTTGCTGGTTTCTTACCAGTAGACCCAATTTCATCGAGATGTCTTATTTAAGAGGAACGAATGAGCGAGTTGCAGTTTATGGCCCTGAAGAAAGAACCAGATGTCTGATAAAGTTTCACTCTAGCTACCCCCACATTTTATGGGCCCGGAGCGAGGAGGGGGACACCTGCCTGGCGGGTTGATGGTTTCTCGGAGGATGGTGATTAATAGAGTTTCTAAGGGAAAGTGATAGTCGTATGGACAAGGATGATTTAATTAGATGGACTAATGTCTATATCACGCATAGTTAATCTTCTTGAATTGATGGGTTATTGGCTTGAATAGTCGTATTGACTGGGATTGGTTGTTGAAGTTTGAGGATATGTCTTATGCACGACTTAGTTTATAGTACATGCTTATATGCATGGGGTAAGGGGCTTAATGTTGATTAAACATAGTATGGTCTATGTACTATTATACATGTATGTACTCTTGCATATATTAATGGGGAGGTGCATAAATGCACGATGTACATAGTTAGTTTGTGTAAGTTTATTATCAAGAAATAGTTTATTTAGAATTTCAGTTTTGGGTACTGATGGTGTGGCTGTAAGCTTCTTTCTTGAATTGTGGTGTCTTAGGGAGGGGGTCACTCCATTTTTGGCTTACAAGACCAATGTACTTTTTATACTACTAAGGCTCTTCATTTAAGTATCTTATTTTCTATGAGGCTTGTTGTGGGTATGAAGACTAGAATAATACAGAAGTAAGAAATTGAGGCTAGTTGACCAATTGTGATGAAAGGGTATTCTACTGGTTGACCACCAATTCATGTAAGGATAATTAGATTAGCTACTAGGATTCATAATAAGCATTGGCTAAGTGGGCGGAAGGATATGCTGCGTTGTTTAGATATGTGTAACATGGGTATGAGTATTAGGACTATAATAGAGAGGACTAGTGCTAATACACCTCCTAGTTTATTAGGGATTGATCGTAGGATTGCATATGCAAATAGGAAATATCATTCTGGTTTGATATGTGGGGGAGTATTTAGTGGGTTAGCGGGGGTGTAGTTGTCGGGATCTCCTAGAAGGTCTGGTGAGAATAAGACTAAAACTATTATTGTAAGAATTATAATGAGAAACCCTATGATGTCTTTGATTGTATAGTAAGGATGAAATGGGATTTTGTCAGAGTCAGAGTTTAATCCTGAGGGGTTATTAGACCCTGTTTCATGGAGAAATAGTAGGTGAATTATTACTATTGCTGTGATAATGAAGGGGAGAATAAAGTGGAAAGCGAAGAATCGGGTTAATGTTGCTTTATCTACTGAGAACCCACCTCAGATTCATTCTACTAATGTAGGGCCGATGTAGGGGATAGCTGAGAGTAGGTTTGTGATAACTGTTGCTCCTCAGAATGATATTTGTCCTCAAGGGAGTACATATCCTATGAAGGCAGTGGCTATTACTGCAAATAAAAGGACAACCCCGATGTTTCAAGTTTCTGTAAATGTATAAGATCCATAATATATGCCCCGCCCAATGTGGAAATAAAGGAAAATAAAGAATATTGATGCTCCGTTAGCGTGTATATATCGAATCAATCAGCCGTAATTTACGTCTCGGCAGATATGGGCGACTGATGAGAAGGCTGAAGTGGTGTCTGCAGTGTAGTGTATAGCTAGAAATAGTCCTGTGATGATTTGTAATGCGAGACATACACCTAATAGGGAGCCAAAGTTTCATCATGTTGAGATATTAGAGGGGGTTGGAAGATCAATAAATGAGTGGTTGATTATTTTGATTAGGGGGTGGGATTTTCGTATGTTAGTCATTAATAAGTTCTTATAGTTGAATTACAACGATGGTTTTTCATATCATTAGTCATGGTTAGATTCCATGTGGGAATTATGACTCTAAATCTTATTTATATTCTTAGTGTTATTTTTATTATTGGGTTTATTGGTTTTTCAGTTAAGCCATCTCCTGTTTATGGAGGACTAGCGCTGGTTGTTAGTGGTGGTGTAGGGTGTGGTATTGTTTTAAGTTGTGGTGGGTCATTTTTAGGGTTAGTAGTATTTTTAGTTTATTTAGGTGGAATAATGGTTGTGTTTGCTTATACAACTGCAATGGCTATAGAACAATACCCTGAAACCTGGCTATCTAATGTTGTTGTTTGGGTTTCTTTGATTTTAGGAGTGGTGTTTGAGTTTGTAATGTTTTATTGATGGGTGAAGTATGAACATGTTGAGGTTATAGTTGATTATTATGGTGCTGGTGAGTGGGTTATTTATGATGCAGAGGGGGAGAATATGGGGTTTTTTAGTGAAGATCCTGCTGGCGTAGCTGCTATTTATAGTTATAACTATTGACTGATGTTTGTGGCAGGTTGGTCATTATTTACTTGTATTTTTATTGTTCTTGAAATCACTCGAGCTAATTAGATTAAAAGGGTTGAGGCTAGGGTTAAAGAAATGAGGAAGGATAGGAAATAGAATTTTAGTAGACCTGTTTGAGTAGAGGTGAGTGCTGATGCTTTTGCTTGTGTGTTGGAGATAAATATGGGAGTTGTTTTTTCTAGTCAAATTGAGTCAATTATAGTGGATGCTAGATTTTGGCCTATTATCAGGTTTATGTGTGGCGGAGTTCGGTGTATTGTTGTTGGAAAATATCCTAGTGAGTTTGAGAAGTTAAAGTAGCTGGACGAATAGCTGGTTTTTAGATTTTTAGTTATTGTGTTGAGTTCTATAGCAATTGTAAATCCTAAGATTGTAAGTGAGATTGCTGCTATTTTTGTAGTTAGAGGTATAGTTATTTGAGGGGTATTGGTAATAGGAGAATTGAGAGTGATTAGGAAACCAGCTAGAATGCTTCCTCATGCTAGTCGTTTGATAGGGTTAGTTATTAGAGGGTTGTTTTCGTTAATATTGTGTGAGAAGTTGAATCGAGGGTTTTTTATTAGGGCGAAGAAGATGATTCGTGTGCTGTATACGGCAGTTAGTGATGTGGCGATTAGTGTGGTAATTAGGGCTCAGGCGTTTGTATACGACGTAGATGCGGATTCGATGATAAGGTCTTTGGAATAAAATCCTGTGAGGAATGGAATCCCTGTTAGGGCCAGGCTACCGATTATAAGTGAGGAAGATGTAATTGGTAGAATTTTTTGTAGGCCTCCTATTTTTCGAATGTCTTGTTCATCATTGAGACTGTGAATAATTGAACCGGAGCACAAGAAAAGTATTGCTTTGAAAAATGCGTGGGTACAGATATGTAAGAATGCTAGATATGGTTGATTGATTCCGATGGTTACTATTATTAGTCCTAGTTGACTTGAAGTGGAGAATGCTACAATTTTTTTGATGTCATTTTGTGTGAGAGCACAGATTGCTGTAAAAAGTGTTGTTAGGGCTCCTGTACATAAACATATTGTTAGAATGGTTTGATTATTTTGTGTTAATGGGTAGAATCGGATTAAAAGGAAAATTCCTGCTACTACTATTGTACTTGAGTGAAGTAATGCTGATACTGGGGTGGGGCCCTCTATAGCTGATGGTAATCAAGGGTGAAGGCCGAATTGGGCTGATTTTCCGGTGGCAGCTAGCAGTAGACCAAGTATTGGTAGAAGGTATTGTTTGTCCTGTGTAATAAAGATTTGTTGCAGCTCTCATGAGTTGGAGTTAAGGAGGAATCATGTTATGGATATGATGAATCCTACGTCGCCGATTCGGTTATAAAGTACTGCTTGTATTGCTGCTGTATTAGCATCTGATCGTCCGTACCATCATCCGATTAGTAGGAAGGATATAATTCCAACTCCTTCTCATCCTATGAAGAGTTGAAACAGGTTGTTTGCTGTGACGAGGATTATTATAGTAATTAAAAATAGTAATAAGTATTTGAAGAATTTGTTTATGTATGGATCTGAATGTATATACCATAGGGAGAATTCTATGATGGATCATGTGACGAATAATGCTACGGAAATAAATAGGATAGAGAAATAATCTAGTTTAAGGCTAATGTTTAGGTGTAGAGTCTGTATTGTTAGTCAGTTTCAGTTTGATACTGTAGATTCGTAATTGAAGCAGAATAAGGTGAGTGTTGGAATTAAACTTAGTAAGGAGGATAGGGAGATGATAGTTTTTACGTAATAAGGATAGGATATTTTTATGTAGGTGTTTATTGTGGGTAATAGAATGGGTAGTGTAATTAGAACTAGGGTTAGGGTAAACATAGATGTAGTTGTATTTATTACTTTCATTTGGAGTTGCACCAATTTTTTGGCTCCTAAGACCAATGGAATACTTCTATCCTATAAAAGTTAAGAAAGCCATAGTGTTATTTATGGGATATGGAATTAGCAGTTCCAAAATTCTTTCTTAAACTGGTAAATAAGAAGCCTCTATTCTTCTGTTGTTAGACTCACAATCTAGTGTTTTTATTAAACTATATTTACAATATAAATTACCTAGGATGATCTTAGGGTTAAGAATTAATAGTAATAAGGGAATAATGTGTATACTTATTAAGATGTTTTCTCGTGTAAAGGTTGGAGGTATATTATAGATGTGAAATGGGAGTTTGCCTCGTTGTGTTGAGATTAATATGAATAATGAATATAAGGCTGTAATTAAGACATTTAGCCCTGTGAGGATAATTGTTAGTTGACATCATGAGAAAGTTGATATGATAATTAGTAATTCACCAATTAGGTTAATAGTTGGGGGGAGGGCTAGGTTAGTTAAGCTTGCAATAACTCATCATAATCCTATTAGTGGAAACAGCATTTGTATACCTCGGGCTAGAAGCAGGGTTCGGCTGTGAACACGTTCATAGTTAGTATTAGCTAAACAGAATAGTAAGGAGGAAGTGAGACCATGGGCAATTATAAGTGAAGTAGCGCCTATGAAGCTTCATGGGGTTTGAATTATAATAGCTGTAATAACAAGGGCTATATGGCTTACAGATGAGTAGGCAATAAGGGATTTTAAGTCTGTTTGGCGTAGGCAAATAGAGCTTGTTATGACCATTCCTCATAGTGATAATAAAATGAAGGGGTATGCTATATAGTTTGTTAATGGGTCTAATATTTGGGAGATTCGTATTATTCCATAGCCTCCTAGTTTTAGTAGAATGGCTGCAAGTACTATTGAGCCTGCAATGGGGGCTTCTACATGAGCTTTGGGTAATCATAAATGGAGGCCGTATAGTGGGAGTTTAATTATAAATGCTATGATGCAGGCTAGTCATATTATGTTATTAGATCAGTTTGGGAATAAGGCATAGTTATTATAGTTAAATAGAAGGTAATTTAATGATCCTATTTGGTTTTGTATGTAGATTAGGGTAATTAGTAAAGGAAGAGAGCCAATTAAAGTATAAAATAGGAAATATAGGCCAGCTTTTATTCGCTCTGATTGGTTTCCTCAGCGTGTAATGATGATAAGTGTTGGGATGAGTGTGGTTTCGAATAAAATATAAAATAACACTATTTCTGTTGCTGAGAAAGTAAGGATGAGGAAAATTTGAAGTGAGATTAGTAGGCAAATGAATAGTTTTTTTCGTATTTCTGTTTCTTTTTTTAGATGGTGTTGACTTGCAATAATTATTAAGGGCAGTAGTCATGTAGTTAAAGTAAGTAATGGGGATGACAGAGAGTCGGAGGATAGATTTAGAGAGTAGTTTGTGCATGTGGTATCAAGTTTGTTTAGGTAGATTAGACTAGCTAATGCGATTATTAGACTGTATGATGTGGAATTAATTCATATTATAGGACCTTTGGATAGTCAGGTAGTAGGAATAAGTATGATTGTTGGGATAATAATTTTTAACATTGTAACAAGTTCAGGTTTTGTACATAGTCGATGCCGTATGTGTTTGAGATTATTACTAGTAAAGCTAAGCCTACGGCTGCTTCACAAGCGGCAAATACTAGTAGTATAATTGGATAGGGTATGGAGGATGAGTAGTGTAGGTTTAATATTGTGATCACTCCTAGAATAAATATTGATAATATTATTCCTTCTAAGCATAGTAGGGAGGATATTATGTGTGATCGATAAATTATTACTCCTATAAATGAAATAGTGAAAGCTAACATTATATTGAGCAAGATTGAAGTCATTTTGACAGTTATGACAATGTCATAATTTAATGAGTCGAAATCATTTGTTTTTATTAAACTAACTGTCATATTCTGTCCACTCTAAGCCTTTTTGTAGTCATTCGTAAGTTAGTCCTAATGATAAAATTAGGATTAATGCAGCGGAAGTTCATATTGTTATATTGAGATTTGTTGATTGGAAGGCTCAAGGAAGGGGAAGGAGTAGTGCGATTTCTAGATCGAACAGGAGGAAAGTAATAGCGATTAGAAAAAATTTTATGGAGAATGGAAGGCGTGTGATTTCTGTTGGGTCAAAGCCGCACTCATAAGGACTAGCTTTATCTGTATAGGTATTGAGTTGGGGTAGTCAAAATGCAATGGCAATAAGAACTGTAGTTAGTAGGTAGTTGGTTGTGATTGATATAATTATGTTAATTACTTTCTCCCGTGTCTGATACGGGTCTTGTTGATTGGAAGTCAACAGTACTAATTATACTAAGAAAGTATGATCCTCATCAATAGATTGATACGTATAAGAATAGTCATACTACATCTACAAAGTGTCAATATCAAGCTGCTGCTTCAAATCCGAAATGGTGTTTAGAAGTGAAGTGGTAGTAAAGCTGTCGCAGTAGACATGTTAATAGAAATGTTGATCCGATGATTACATGTAATCCATGGAATCCTGTAGCAACAAAGAAAGTTGATCCATAAATACCATCAGAAATGGTAAAGGAGGCTTCGAAATATTCTGATACTTGAAGCAGTGTGAAATATGCCCCTAAAGCAATCGTGATTATGAGGGCTTGGATTATTTGTTTGCGATTGCCTTCTATTAAGCTATGATGGGCCCAGGTGATTGATACGCCTGAGGCTAATAGGACTGATGTATTTAGTAGCGGAACTTCTAATGGATTTAGAGGATTAACCCCTGTGGGTGGTCAATAGCCTCCTAATTCTGGTGTTGGTGCTAGGCTAGAGTGATAAAAAGCTCAGAAGAAACCGGAGAAAAAGAATACTTCTGAGATAATAAATAGAATTATGCCGTATCGGAGTCCTTTTTGTACGGTTGGTGTGTGATGTCCTTGGTATGTACCTTCTCGTACTACGTCGCGCCATCATTGGTACATAGTCATTATGTTTGTTAATATACTTAGGGTAAGGAGGGTGGTTGAGTTAAAGTGAAATCATATAATAAGGCCAGAAGTAAGTAATAAGGCTGATAGTGCTCCTGTAAGTGGTCAGGGGCTGGGATTCACTATGTGATATGCATGTGTTTGGTGGGTCATTAAGTGTTATCATGTAAGTAAAGACTAACTAATAAGGTGAAGACATATGCTTGAATTAGTGCTACGGCAAATTCAAGCACTGTGAGAAGTAAGAGAATAATAAATGTTGTTAATGCAGCGGGGGTGCTGATAGAGAGTAAGGCTGAGGTAGCTCCTCCAATTAAATGTATTAAGAGGTGTCCTGCAGTAATGTTTGCAGTTAAACGGACTGCTAGGGCTATTGGTTGAATAAATAAGCTAATTGTCTCAATAATTACTAATATAGGAATAAGGATAATTGGGGTACCTTGGGGGAGGAAATGTGCTAATGATATCTTAGTTTTATAGCGAAAACCTAAAATTACAGTCCCAGCCCATAAGGGGATTGCTATTGCTAAATTTATAGATAGCTGAGTTGTGGGGGTGAAAGAATGGGGTAATAGTCCTAAGAGGTTGGTTGTGCCAATAAATAGGATTAATGTAATTAGTATCAGTGATCATGAGCGTCCCTTGGCACTATGAATTATTATTATTTGTTTTAGGATTAGTTTAACTAATCATTGTTGGACTGTAATGATTCGGTTGTTGATTAATCGTTTAGGGGAAGGGAATAGGATAGTTGGGAATATAATGATGAAAATAACAACGGGTAACCCTAGTAAGGTAGGTGTTATAAAAGAGGCGAATAGATTTTCGTTCATTTTTTTTCTCAAGGTGTTTTTTGTTTTGTTTGTTTTGAATCAACGGGTTGTGGGTTGGTTGGAAACTGGTGTGTTAGGGTTTTTAGTTGAAAAATAATGAATAGTGTGAGCATTATTGATAAGATTACAATTGACCATGTGGATGTATCTAGTTGTGGCATTCCGTTATGGAGAATAGTTGTTCTCATTCTTTAACTTAAAAGGTTAACGCTAGGATAGCTTCATAACGACTTATAATATAGAGGTACATCAGTTTTCGAATGTTTTTAGGGGAACTATTTCAATAACAATAGGTATAAAGCTGTGGTTAGAACCACAGATTTCTGAACATTGCCCATAAAATAAACCAGGGCGAGTAGATGTTAGAATTGTTTGATTTAGTCGTCCTGGGATTGCATCTGTTTTTAAGCCTAATGAGGGTACTGCTCATGAGTGTAGTACATCTTCTGAAGAGATTAATATACGTGCTGGTATCTCTATAGGCAATACCACTCGATTATCGACTTCAAGGAGTCGAAGGTCGCCTGGTTTTAAGTCTGTTGTAGGGATTATATATGAATCAAAGCACAAGTCTTCGTAGTCTGTATATTCATAGCTTCAATATCATTGATGTCCTATAGTTTTAACTGTTAGAGAAGGGTTGTTTACTTCATCTATTATATATAAAATTCGTAGAGAAGGCAGTGCGATTATAACTAGGATAATGGCGGGGAGAATGGTTCAAATGGTCTCTACTTCTTGAGCATCTATTGTGCTCGTGTGTGTTAGTTTTGTTGTTAATATAAGGGAGATAAGATACAAGACTAATGTGCTAATTAAGAATACAATTATTAATGTATGGTCGTGAAAATGGAGCAACTCTTCTATAATAGGAGACGTAGCATCTTGAAAACCTAGTTGATAAGGATAAGCCATAAAGATATACAGGGATTAAACCAGTAATTTAACTTTGACAAAGTTATGTAATGATTTTACTAATATCTACTTTCTGTGAAGAAAGTCATAGGGGTTATGAGACTGGCTTGAAACTAGTTTTTGAAGGTTCAATTCCTTCCTTTCTTGCTATAAGGTTTTGATATATGTGGGTTCTTCAAATGTGTGGTAAGGCGGAGGACATCCGTGAAGCCATTCTAGGTTAACTGTAGTTAGATCAGCTATTAATACTTCTCGTTTAGAAGCAAATGCTTCTCAAACTATAAAAATTATTACTATTACTGCGGTTAGAGAAATAAATGAACCTATAGAGGATACTGTGTTTCAGAGCGTATAAGCGTCTGGGTAATCAGAATATCGTCGTGGTATTCCGGATAAGCCTAGAAAATGTTGAGGGAAAAAGGTGATATTTACTCCTGCAAATATAATAAAGAAGTGGATTTTAGCCCATGTGGGGTCTAGAGTATACCCTGAGAATAAGGGGAATCAGTGTACAAATCCTCCTATAATAGCAAAAACAGCTCCTATGGATAGAACGTAGTGAAAATGTGCTACGACGTAATACGTGTCATGAAGCACAATATCTAAAGAAGAGTTGGCTAATACAATTCCTGTAAGGCCCCCTACAGTAAACAGGAAAATGAAGCCTAGAGCTCATAATATAGCTGGAGATCATTTAATATTACCTCCGTGTAATGTAGCTAATCAGCTAAATACTTTTACACCTGTTGGAATAGCAATAATTATAGTAGCAGATGTAAAGTATGCTCGTGTATCAACATCTATACCTACAGTAAATATATGGTGTGCTCACACAATAAATCCTAGGAAACCGATTGATATTATTGCTCAAACTATTCCTATATAACCAAAAGGTTCTTTTTTGCCAGAATAGTAAGTTACAATGTGAGAGATTATACCAAAGCCGGGTAAAATTAGAATATATACTTCAGGATGACCGAAGAATCAGAATAAGTGTTGGTAAAGAATAGGGTCTCCCCCACCGGCGGGATCGAAGAAAGTTGTATTTAGGTTTCGATCTGTTAATAGTATTGTAATTCCAGCAGCTAGTACGGGCAAAGACAAGAGGAGAAGTACTGCTGTAATTAGAACTGATCATACAAATAAAGGCGTTTGGTATTGTGTTATAGCGGGAGGTTTTATATTAATAATAGTAGTGATAAAATTAATAGCTCCTAAAATTGATGATACTCCTGCTAAATGCAGAGAAAAAATTGTTAAATCAACAGACGCTCCTGCGTGGGCGAGATTTCCGGCGAGTGGGGGGTAGACTGTTCACCCGGTTCCAGCCCCAGCTTCTACTATTGATGAGGCTAGGAGCAGTAAGAATGATGGTGGTAGAAGTCAGAAGCTTATGTTGTTTATACGAGGGAAGGCTATGTCAGGGGCTCCAATTATTAAAGGGACTAATCAGTTCCCAAAACCTCCGATTATAATCGGCATAACTATGAAGAAAATTATCACGAAGGCATGGGCTGTCACAATAACATTGTAAATTTGATCATCTCCTAGTAATGCCCCAGGTTGACCTAGCTCTGCTCGAATTAGCAAGCTAAGTGCAGTGCCAACTATTCCTGCTCAAGCGCCAAATAGTAAATATAGCGTACCAATATCTTTGTGGTTGGTTGAAAATAATCATCGATTAATTAACATAGGTAGAGGTAGAGTGGCTGAATATCACAAGCATTAGACTGTAAATCTAAACATAAAGGTATAATCCTTTCTCTGCCATAAGTCCTGAGGTGATTATTCATGTTGAATTGCAAATTCAAAGGAGCAGCTTCAAACCTGCCGGGGCTTCTCCCGCCCTCCTTTTTTCTTTTTAGGGCGGGAGAAGTAGGTTGAAGCCAGTTGTTTAGGGTATTTAGCTGTTAACTAAAATTTCATGGGTTTATGTCCCATCAATCTAGAAAAGGGCTTAGCTTAATTAAAGTGACTGCTTTGCATGCAGGTGATGTAGGTTGAAGGCTTGCAGTCCTTAGCAGGAAATAAATAGTGTTTTATTTACTTAGAGCTTTGAAGGCTCTTGGTCTGTTTAACCTAATTTCCTAATTAAGTGTGATTAAGAGTGGTGTTAGGGGTAGGGTTATAGTTGATAGAGTGCTTAGTGGGCATACGATTGTGATTATTTTGTTGTGGTGGAAGTATCATTTAGTTTTTATGTTGTTAGTTGATGGAAATAATGTTAAGGTTGTTGAGTATGTCAGTCGTATGTAGAAATATAGATTGAGAAGGGCTATGATTGTTATTAGTGTGGGAACTATAATGATGTTATTCTTTACTAGTTCTTGAATAATCACTCATTTAGGGGAAAATCCAGTTAGAGGGGGGAGCCCTCCTAGGGATAATAGGTTTATTAAGATAATAATGATGATGGGGGGAGCGGTGCTTCATACACGTGATAGTGATAGTGTTGAGAGATTGTTGTTTATATATAATATAGTAAATAGTGAGATAGTTAGGGTAATATAAATGATTAGATTGAATAGGGAGATTGAAGGGTTGAGGTTGATTACTGCTATCATTCATCCTATATGGGCAATTGATGAATATGCTATAATTTTACGCAGCTGTGTTTGGTTTAATCCTCCTCATCCTCCTAGTAATGTTGATAATAGTGCTGATGTTAGAATTAAAGGTGAGTTGATTGTTGGGGAAATTTGAATTAGAATTGATAGTGGTGCAATTTTTTGTCATGTTAATAAGATTATTCCTTGTAATAGGGGTGTACCTTGTGTTACTTCAATAACTCAAAAGTGGAATGGTGCAAGTCCTAGTTTTATAATTAAGGATAGGGTTAAAGTGAATGTAATAATTTGGTTGTCGGAGTAAATGATGGTTCATTGTCCTGAGTGTACTATTGTTATGATAATGGATAGTAGTAGAAGCATTGATGCAGTTGCTTGTGTGAGGAAATATTTTGTGGCAGCTTCTGTTGATCGAGGGTTGGTTTTATTTATTAAGATTGGAATAATGGATAATATGCTTAGTTCTAATCCTGTTCATATTAGTAGCCAATGGGAGCTAATTAGTGTAATTAGTGTACCTATGATTAGTGTGGTGTAAATGGTTGTTATTGTTATAATATTAATTAGTACGGGAAGGGTTTAACCAACATTTTTGGGGTATGGGCCCAATAGCTTGTTTAGCTGACCTTACTGATAGAACATGGTGTATAGGTAGCACGGAGAGTTTTGATTTCTTTGGGTCAGGTTCAATTCCTGTTGTTCTAGAAATAAGAGGATTTAAACCTCTATAATTTACTCTATCAAAGTAACTCTTTTTTCAGACATATTTCTAAGTTGACTGGGGTGGGATGCTGCATAAGAAGATTGGTATTGAAATGTGTCATATACATAGAGCCAAGGTTAGAGGTAGAAAGTTTTTTCATAGTAAATGTATGAGTTGATCATAGCGGAATCGTGGATATGAGGCGCGAATTCATAGAAATAGGGCAGTTAAAATTAGTGTTTTTATTATGAAATTTATTGAGTATGTCTCTGGTAATATAATTGTTGGTGTGGAGTTTAGGAAAATAGTAGTGGTTAGGGCATTTATTAGCAGAATGTTTATGTACTCAGCTATAAAAAATAGTGCGAAGGGTCCTGCTGCGTATTCAACATTAAAGCCTGAAACTAATTCAGATTCTCCTTCTGTTAGGTCAAAAGGTGCTCGGTTTGTTTCTGCTAAGGTGGATACAAATCATATTATGGCTAGTGGTCAGGTGGGTAAAATTAACCATATATTTTTTTGGGTGATTATAAGTGTTGATAGTGTGAATGACCCATTTATTAATAAAATAGACAGTAGGATAATAGCTAAGGTGACTTCATATGAAATGGTTTGAGCTACAGCTCGTAAAGCTCCAAATAAAGCGTATTTGGAGTTTGATGCTCACCCAGACCATAGGATTGAGTATACGGCTAGGCTTGATGTAGCTAAAATAAAAAGGGCTCCTAGGTTCATGTTAATGATAGGATGTGGTATGGGGATAGGAATTCATATGGATAGAGCAAGCGTTAAAGCTAAAGATGGGGCGATAGTGAACAGTAGGATAGATGATGTTGAAGGATATAAGGGTTCTTTGATGAATAGTTTTAGAGCATCTGCTATGGGCTGAAGTACTCCATATGGGCCTACAATGTTTGGGCCTTTTCGTAATTGTATATATCCTAGAAGTTTTCGTTCTATTAGGGTTAAGAATGCCATGGCGAGGAGCACGGGGATAATTAATAAGAGGAAATTAATTATGAACATAGGTGTTAAGGAGAGGAATTGAACCTCTGATAATAAAGTTTTAAGTTTTATGCAATTACCGGGCTCTGCCACCTTAACAAACCCTTGTCTCGGGTTTGTGATTATTAATAGCTAAAGAATTAATATTATATCATTCTTTTGCTATTAAGGCGTGATTGATTTATTGGCCTAATTTCTCTTGTCCTTTCGTACTGGGAGAAATTTTTAATAGATAGAAACCGACCTGGATTACTCCGGTCTGAACTCAGATCACGTAGGACTTTAATCGTTGAACAAACGAACCTTTAATAGCTGTTGCACCATTTGGGGGTCCTGATCCAACATCGAGGTCGTAAACCCTATTGTCGATATGGACTCTTTAATAGGATTGCGCTGTTATCCCTAGGGTAACTTGGTTCGTTGATCAGATATTTCTGGGTCAATTTATGATTTAAACTTTGATTTGTAAATCTAAGTTAATATCATTCGGAGGTTATTTTTTACTCCGAGGTCACCCCAACCAAAATTGTTAACTCATAATTTGCTTTTTGTTTCTAGTTGATTATGATTTGTTAAAATGAGTTAATAAATTAAAGCTCCATAGGGTCTTCTCGTCTTATTATCTTATTCCCGCCTCTTCACGGGAATGTCAATTTCACTGACTACAAGTAAGAGACAGTTAAATCCTCGTCAAGCCATTCATACAAGTCCCTATTTAAGGAACAAATGATTATGCTACCTTTGCACGGTCAGGATACCGCGGCCGTTTAACTTTAATTGTCACTGGGCAGGCAGTGCCTCTAATACTTGAAATGCTAGAGGTGATGTTTTTGGTAAACAGGCGGGATTTATGTTTGCCGAGTTCCTTTTACTTGTTTTAGCCTTTCCTTATTGCACTCCTGGGTTGGGTTAACAATTTTTATAATAATAAATTAATGTGTGAATTTTTTATATAATTGTTAATTGGTTATGTTTATAACCTAGGCTTGTGCAAGGAGAACTATTTCTTGTTACTAATATTAACATTATTTCTTCTATTTATATAGATTAATCCAATTTTTATGTAGGGGGTGACTGTGGTTTTTGGGATATAATTAAGATTTTTTGTTGAGCTTGAACGCTTTCTTAATTGATGGCTGCTTTTAGGCCTACTATGGTAATTATACTATTTACCCTCTATTTAAGGGAGTATCCTTATTTAAGGAGCTGTACCTCCTTAAGTTAACATTTAAATCTTCATTAAAATTTTAGGATTTTATAGGAAAGATTTAAAGTTGAACTTAAATTCTTGTTTGGATAACCAGCTATCTCCAGACTCGATAGGCTTTTCACCACTACTTTTAAATCTTCTCACTATTTTGCCACATAGACGAGTTTGCTCAATTACTAGCTGTTCAAAAGTAGCTCGTTTGGTTTCGGGATTTTTGACTTAAGTTCTTTTTGTCAAGGTTTTCTAGTTAACTCATTATGCAAAAGGTAGTAGGTTTTATCTATGCTATTTAATACTTTTAATTAATTCTTTCATCTTTCCCTTGCGGTACTGTTTCTATAGCGCTTGAGTGAATTTCTATCTCCTATACTTTTGAATGTAAATGTTTTGTTTTATTATATTTATTATATTTGGATTATGAGTGTGGTCAGGCTAGTTTTGGTTCAAAGCAGTCAAATGTTCTTGATATCTTCCGGGTGTAGGCCGGATGCTTTGATTAAGCTATGCTTTGTTTATCCAAGCACACTTTCCAGTATGCTTACCTTGTTACGACTTATCTCCTCTCATATCATGATAATCAAGATGAATTAGAGTATATATTTGAGGAGGGTGACGGGCGGTGTGTGCGTGCTTTATGGCCTAATTCAATTAAGCTCTCTATTCTTAATTTACTACTAAATCCTCCTTAAAATCTCTTGGTTTCATGGAGACTACTGTTAGTTGTTCTCTTAAGTGGGAGAAAATGTAGCCCATTTCTTTCCTCTTCATTGGCTACACCTTGACCTAACGTCTTTATGATTAGTAATTATGCTTACTTTTATTCCTTAGTAGGGTTTGCTGAAGATGGCGGTATATAGACTGGATTAGCAAGAAGAGGTGAGGTTTATCGGGGTTTATCGATTATAGAACAGGCTCCTCTAGGTGGGTTTAAAGCACCGCCAAGTCCTTTGAGTTTTAAGCTGTTGCTAGTAGTTCTCGGGCGAAAACTTTTGTTATTAAGTGTTTGTGTTTACGGTTAGGCATAGTGGGGTATCTAATCCCAGTTTGAGTCCTAGCTTTGGTGTATTCAGAAATATTAAGATTACTTTCGTCTGTGAGTTTATCATTATCTTTTGTTTTTTACGACTTGGATATGATTTAATCTTATTATATTAATATTTTTAACACTCTTTACGCCGGAGTTTATTAGTTAGGGTTACTCGTATGACCGCGGTGGCTGGCACGAGATTTACCAACCCTTGGTGGTGTGGCATAACTTAGTCAAACTTTCGTTTATTGCTTAATTTTGATTACTGCTGTATCCCGTGGGGGTGTGGCTAAGCAAGGTGTTGTGAGCTACTATTAGTGTGCTTGATACCTGCTCCTTGATATCTTGGTGATTTATAGGGCATTTTCACAGGAGTGATGACTCTTGCATGTATAATTTTGCTAACAACTAATAAAAAGGCTAGGACCAAACCTTTGTGTTTATGGAGAATTAGTTCTCTTCTAAGCATTTTCAGTGCTTTGCTTTAGCGATAAGCTACATTAAC